TAAATACCAAGGCCTAGCCTTTCTTGTGCGGGAAGAGTGTTGCTAGATACAACTTACCAAAAGCGCTCAAAGCATAATAAAAAAATGCAGTGTCTAAAGTTTCATTTTCGTTATTCGAGAAAAGCAGTCAAGTAACTAAAAAAGGAAGAAAAATGAATAGGACAGGGTACTTTTGATAGACTAAGTTCGATAAAGTTATCGAGTAAGGATGGAAATAGTCCTTTTTCTTTTTGGTCTTGCTTGAAATATAGTCGAAAAATCTAGTAAGTCTTTTTTGTTGTCAAATAAGAGAAATTTCGCTAGAATTTGATGGAATCAAAAAAGGCCCGGTTGGGTAGTGACCGGGCCAGGTCCGTGGAAAGAAAAGGGCCTTTCGAAGAAAATCAAAGCAAGGAAGTCCTCGTTCTTTATCTTTCGTTTTCTTTATATTAGCTTTTTTGAGTTTTGACTTTATCGAAACGGAATAGCTAAGAAAAGTTTTACATATCTTGAGAATCAAAATAAAGAAGGAGAAAGAAAGACGGTTTTGAATCCTTTTTTCATGTGGAATGTAACATATTAATAATTATAATTATCTTTTTCAATAGGGAGAGATGGCTGAGTGGACGAAAGCGGCGGATTGCTAATCCGTTGTACGAGTTATTCGTACCGAGGGTTCGAATCCCTCTCTTTCCGTTTTCGTCGATGACTTGATATTTTCTTTTCTTTCAAATTTCACAAACCCCTTTTTCCTAGTTAAATGTGTGGAATAGATAAAAAATCTTAAGAAAATGCAAAAATCAAGATAGAAAAACGAAAAAACCTTTATTCTTCGCGTCCAGGATTACGTCCTGGGTCATTAGATAAGAATCCAAAGATGAAGAGAGAAACAAAGAATATTACTACTGTGTAAACGAAAAGTTTAAGCGTAAGCATTACACAATCTCCAAGAGCCTTTTGTTTGGAAAAAACGAGAAAAGAGAATAGATCGTCCATTTTTCTACCCCATATTCTATTTTGACACCAAGAAATGAAGTGCTTTCTCGAACTCGAAAATAAGTCTATCAGGCCAAATAAGAGTCTTTGATTCCCCAAGATGACTTCATGCCGATAATGAGATATGGGCGCGGGACCCTAATTCTGTATAAAATCACATAGAAAGTAAGGCCTTGCACTGGAAAAAGGGCCAGAATAGGGAAATCTGGCGAGCCAGATTTGATTTCTCGCGGCGATCCAAGAATTTCAACGTTTGCCTCAACGATTGATGCGGGAAAGACTTATTTGATCTTCTCAATCGTTAGAAATTTTTCTCGAAGAAATCATGCATTTTCTAGGATCGTCTAGGATAGTATTAAGTATCTTATCGAAAACTTACAGCAGCTTGCCAAACAAAGGCTAAAAGAAAAAAGAACAGGGGTATGACTGGCATAATATCTATGATTGGATTTAAAAAGGCATAGGCCTCGGGCAATTTGGCAAAGAAAAGACTAGTTGGATAAAGGGCAGAATTAAAACAGATACAGATCAAACTAAAGAGATTAAGCATAGCAGACATTTTGTTCTTGGCGATAATTGCAATTTGATTGAGTTCTTGAGATAAGGAAAACGGAAGAAAGTAAGGTAGACAAAAAAATCCTTCTTTTTCTTTGAACCGGCCCAATCAAAAATCCTCTAATTCTCAAAGGCGAATAGAAGAAATCATATTTTCATCTACTATTTTAATTACATTCTATCTAATGATCAATAAATTCAGTTGAATTCTATACCTACACGGGTCAAATTCCTAGCACAAACCGAGAATCTATATAATTCCATTATCTCTTCTCTATTATCTCTTCTCTATAATCTCTTAGCGTAAAATTGTCGCTAAAGATAAAGATTTATTGTAAAAAAATAATATAAATTATCTATATAATATGAATTATCTAAACAAAATAAACGTGACACGGGTAGTTGCAAAAAATCTTTCTTTGGACTATAATATGAATAATCAAATGAAAACAAATCAATGTGCCACTGGGGCGTGGCCGAGTGGTAAGGCGACGGGTTTTGGTCCCGGTAATCGAAGGTTCGATATAATATGAATTATCTAAACAAAATAAACGTGACACGGGTAGTTGCAAAAAATCTTTCTTTGGACTATAATATGAATTATCTAAACAAAATAAACGTGACACGGGTAGTTGCAAAAAATCTTTCTTTGGACTATAATATGAATCATCAAATGAAAACAAATCAATGTGCCACTGGGGCGTGGCCGAGTGGTAAGGCGACGGGTTTTGGTCCCGGCAATCGAAGGTTCGATCCCTTTCGTCCCAAGGCACATCTTCATTTGATGTGCTAGGGCTATTGCCATTACTTCTTGAAATAACGGACATTTTCTCTACCTTATTAGTAAGGTACTTTAGGTACTTTTATTTCTACATCTCGAATTCGCCTTATTTTATTATATCATTTCTAACCCATGCAACATAATCTTCGATTCGCCTTATTTTATTAGATCAGTTCTAACCCATGCTAGATAAAAAAGACTCTACAGTTGATTGTTAGTAAGGTACTTTAGGTACTTTTACTACCTCTCGGATTCTAGTTATTTAAAAATTGAAGTGAGTTTTTAACATTATGACTGCAACATTTGATTGTTGTTATTGTGAGTGTGACTTTTTGACTTATCGGGGGATGTCTCACCCGAAAGACTACAAGCATCGTTCGAGAACCTGTCTTTCGATATATTGTTCGAAAGACGGTATAAAGAAAGACGGGATAAATGGGAAGAAGTTTCCCGAGTGGGAAACGGACAGTATTTTTTCACAAACAGACGAGGCTGGGAGAAAATTGATTTCTGATCGGAACGAGCACGAACCGGCGCTCACGTGCCCCCATCGGAAAAAATGCCGTGGGTACACGCACGAACCGGCGCTCACGTGCCCCCATCGGAAAAAATGCCGTGGGTACACGCATTCGTCCACTAAGTATCATTGCGAGACCTACGCTAACGATACTTGTAAGATTTGTTTGGAAGCTTTCCACTTGGGAAGTGCGGCAGGCGAAAGGTGGCTCACTTCCCAAATTAACCGCCTCTCAAAAAATCGTAATGCGCTGGAGGCCCTCCAAGGGACTATTAAATCCCGCCTAAAAAAGGAGGCCCAAAAACCAAAAACCGAACTCAATCCTCGGAACCTTGGATTTTGGCATGGGGCATTCCTCCGTTTTAAAACGATAAGCCCCGAGGATTGATACTAAACGAATCAATCCTACGGTTCATAGAACCAATTTTCCAATGGAAGATTTATTCATAAAACATAGACATTATTCTGTCTATGTACCGACTGAACCAATGACTAGTCATGATTCCATAATTGGATCAGTTCCATAGGGGGTCCAAATTAGAGGAATGTTATGGTTAAACTTCGTTTAAAACGCTGTGGTAGAAAGCAACGTGCGACTTATCGAATCGTTGCAATTGATGTTCGCTCTCGACGAGAAGGAAGAGATCTTCGCAAAGTGGGTTTTTATGATCCGATAAAGAATCAAACGTATTTAAACGTTCCTGCTATTCTATATTTTCTTGAAAGGGGTGCTCAGCCTACAGAAACGGTTCGGGACATTTTAAAGAAGTCGGAGGTTTTTAACGAACTTTGCCCCAATGAAATAAAATGGAATTAATTTAAGGAAATTATGCTACCCCTTTCTCGAACTTTTCTCTATTTTGTTTATTTATTGATTGACTAAATTAGAGATCTTTTTCGACTTCTTATTTTTTCTTCCCCTAGCTAAACTTTTTTATATCTATGTAGTGCCAATCTAACTCAAGTCCTTATTTTTTGGAATATTTTTCAACCGAATTGCTTATCTTTTTCCATTATATTCCTTTATATTGACAACAATGCATTGAACAAATATAATGCAGCGTGATAAAGGGATCCCTTTTTTATAAAGGGATCTCTTTATTTCCGTCCCATCGGTTTGGTTTTTGCCGTACGTTCGTCAAAAAAGGGGTTCATTGGGTGCGCTTTGATAGACGCATTTTTGCGTGAAAACGTGAATAACAATGACATAAGGAAGGATCTATCATTATTTCTGGTTTTTCTGTTATCGGAAAATTTCTTGTATTTTCATCTGAGTTATTACGTTTTCTGTTCGTAATCGATTCGAAAATGGGTTTTTATGCTGTGATTCGCTCGTCGAATCTTTTTTTTCCTTTTGATTATATCTACAGACTTTTTTCTTCTATTCGGGTTGCTAACTCAACGGTAGAGTACTCGGCTTTTAAGTGCGACTCGGATCTTTTACACATTTAGATGAAGTGATGAATTCATCCATACCATCGGTAAAGTTTGGAAGACCACGACTGATCCTAAAAGGGAATGAATGGAAAAAATAGCATGTCGTAGCAACCAAGAGTTCTGAGAATCTTTTCTTCTTTCCCGATCGGGACAAAACTTTGTTTAACTTATTGGAAGGGAGTCAAATGGATTCAATTTCAAGTTGGGTCAAATAAATAAATGGATAGAGCCCTCTGGCTTCAATTAATTTAATGAAATTATAAGGAACGAAAAAGCAACGAGCTCCCATTCTTAATTTGAATGATTATCCGATCTAATTAGACGTTAAAAATAGATTAGTGCCTGAATACGGGTAAGGGCTTATCCGAGAAGCGGATTCTTTATTTTTTCATGAATCCTAAATATTAGCATTCTCCATTCCAGAATGGAGCTGTGTGTGTATAAGAAAGAGTAGATTGATAACAAAATTTCCAAAATCAAAAGAGCGATTGGGTTGAAAAAATAAAGGATTTCTAACCATCTTGTTATCCTAGAACGAATATAAACGACTTCAAGAAAATGGAATAAAGAGAGGATCGAGAATCCGTTGATAAGTTTACCGAGGTATCACTTCCTTATCTTACTCGAAAAATACCTTGTTTTGACTGTATCGCACTCTGTATCATTTGATAACTCCCAAAATCCTCTACCTTTGGTTTAAATAGCATTAAAATGGAGGAATTTCAAAGCTCTTTAGAGCTCGATAGATTTCAACAACACGACTTCTTATATCCACTTATCTTTCAAGAGTATATTTATGCACTTGCTCATGATCATGGTTTAACAAGATGCATTTTGTTGAAAAATGCAGGTTATGACAATAAATTCAGCTTACTCATTGTGAAACGTTTAATTACTCAAATGTATGACCCAAATTTTTGGATTCTTTCTCTGAATGATTCTAAACAAAATCCACTTTGGGGGCGCAATAAGAATTTTGATTTTCAAATGATATCCGAGGGATTTTCGGTCATTATGGAAATTCCATTTTCGCTTCGATTCTTATCTTCCCTAGAAAAGCGCCAAAAGAAAGGGAAAGAGATAGTCAAATCCGCTAATTTACGATCAATTCATTCCATTTTTTCTTTTTTAGAGGACAAAATTTCACATTTAAATTATGTGTTCGATATCCTAATACCTTACCCAATCCATCTCGAAATCGTGGTGCAAGCTCTTCGCTATTGGCTAAAAGATGCTTCGTCTTTGCATTTATTAAGAGGCTTTCTCCACGAATTTCATAATTGGAATAGTCTTCTTACTTCAAAGAAAGTCAGTCCTTCTTTTTCAGAAAGAAATCAAAGATTCTTCTTCTTCCTATATAATTTTCATGTATATGAATACGAATCCGTCTTTGTCTTTCTTCGTAACCAATCTTTTCATTTACGATCAACATCTTTTAGAACGCTTCTTGAACGAATCTATTTCTATGGAAAAATAGAGCATCTTATAGAAACCTTGACCAGGGCTTTTGAAGCCAATTTCTGGGTGTTCAAGGACTCTTTCATGCATTATGTTAGGTATCAAGGAAAAACAATTCTCGCTTCAAAAAGCACGTCTCTTTTGATGCATAAATGGAAATATTACTTTGTCAATTTCTGGCAATCTTATTTTGACCTTTGGTCTCAACCACGAAGAATCCATATAAACCAATTGGCAAACCATTCCCTTGACTTTCTCGGTTATTTTTCAAGTGTGCGGCGAAAGACTTCAACGATACGTAATCAAATGTTAGAAACTTCATTTGTAATCGATCATGCTATTAAGCAGTTTGATACTATTCTTCCAACGAGTCCCCTGATTTCATCCTTGGCTAAAGCCAAATTTTGTAATATATTAGGGCATCCTATTAGTAAGGCCATTTGGATCGATTTATCAGATTCTGAGATTATTGACCGATTCGGACGTATATCCAGAAATCTTTCTCATTATTATAGCGGGTCTTCAAAAAAAAAAACTTTGTCGCGAATAAAGTATATACTTCAACTTTCTTGTGCTAGAACTTTAGCTCGTAAACACAAAAGTACTGTACGGGCTTTTTTAAAAAGATTCGGATCGGAATTATTCGAAGAATTCTTTACGGCGGAAGAACAAGTTCTTTCCTTGACCTTTCCAAGAGCTTCTTTTATTTCGCGGAGGTTCCATCAAAAAAGGGTTTGGTATTTCAATATTATTTGTATCAATGATTTGGCCAATCATGACTGATTCGTTATGAAAGCGCGTAAATGGAAATTTTGATTAGAATTGAATATAATAAATAGCAATAATGAAGAACTAACAAAATTTTTACTTATTTCTATTCTGAAATTTACTTATAAGAAGGGTCTAAGTATTCCACTTTTTGTCTAATGGCGGAACTAAATTTTAGATGTATACAGAGGGAAAGCCGTGTGCAATGAAAAATGCAAGCACGGCTTGGGGAGAGGTTGTTACTTATTTAACCGGTAACATTATCGACTCCATCCGACTAGTTCCGGGTTCGAATCCCGGGCAACCCATTGTTCTGTCCGGTGAGGTTGTTACTTATTTAACCAGTTAAAGTAGAATAAAGTAGAATTATGGGTAGGAATTTCAATTTATTGAATACGGAAAGAGAAGACTACCTTTGCTAGGTTTAGGTAAAGGTATACGAAGAAATTCCTATTTTGTTTTGTATTGTTGACAATCTTTCCAATGAAACGTACCAAAGAGAGTCGTTTTTCAAACTTTAGCTTGGGCATAAATATGGATGGTCATTCCTCTACCCATATGAAGGATTATTCGCTTCGACTGGGGTTAGGTTTGATTGGCGTTTTAAAACGGACTCGTTTTAGAATTGTAACTTCCAAAATTTTTGGAATGGATAGGGTTCTAGGGCTATACGGACTCGAACCGTAGACTTTCTCGGTAAAACAGACCAAACTGATTCTAATCAAAGTGATCTGAGCTGTTTTAAAGACCCAACATGCATTTTTGTGCATTGGGCTCTTTCATTAACGGATATAAAGATCCGCCAGTCTGCCATATTTTTTGACCGCAAAAAGAGATGGCTCCATGTGCTCTGAGTCATTATTTGGATTCAGATTCAGGAACACTACCAAAGTGTTTCAAGGGGGTTTTATCTTGACGTAGGTCTGCCTATGGCCTAGATTAACCTAAGTTAAATCAAGTCTCTCTCGCTCTGTTTAAAAAACAAATATGAAACTTCATACACCTTAAA